TTTCAGTTCAGTGTGTATGGTTTTAGATCTAAGACGACAAGAGCGGAATCACGCTCTGTAGGATTTGAACCTACGACATTGGGTTTTGGAGACCCACGTTCTACCGAACTGAACTAAGAGCGCTTTCTTATCACAACGAAAAAGGCTGGAAATAAGGAGATTCTCTTTTTTTACCCCAACAATTCTTGTATGTGTATACTATCATATATCATAAAATAGAAATTTATGTATGTCAAAATGAAATCGATCGAAAAAAAAAAAAAAAAAAGATCTCGCGTTACTGCTGCTCTGAGCGGTAATTGGTAGGGATGACAGGATTTGAACCCGTGACATTTTGTACCCAAAACAAACGCGCTACCAAGCTGCGCTACATCCCTTTCAATTGGCCTACAATATCATTGTAAAGAATCCCTGTCTTGTTTTCCACATCCTTATTTTTTATTCCCTCTAGTGATATGCAAAATGGATCTTGCCTTTTCTTGTTTTTGGTCTCATATCATATACCATATAATAATAATTTATTATTATTTTTCTTGGGAATTCGCAGGTGTAAAGTGACCCATTTTCTGTTTTAAGAAAAAAAAAAAAAAAGAAAATCAAATCTTATATACCGAATCATTGCGCATTTCAATTTGAATTAGGGATTCCGCGCACAAATACAAGTGGGCCTTTAACTACATATACATCTCTTACCATAATATATTCCAATAGGGAATACAAAAACAAAAAAGAAGGAGGATTTTCAATGCGAGATCTAAAAACATATCTTTCCGTGGCACCGGTACTAAGTACTCTATGGTTCGGGTCTTTAGCAGGGTTATTGATAGAAATCAACCGTTTATTCCCCGACGCATTGACATTTCCTTTTTTTTCATTCTAGTTATTGAACTGGAACGGGGTGAAGAAGATTCGAGCTAGAATCAAATATTTGTGACTAATCTCTCTTTCCCCTCTTTTCGTTTTTTTGTTTTACAATTAGAAAGAAGGAAAGCGAAAGAAAAAAGGTGGCTTCAACCTCAGCGAAACCCGGGTTCAGGCTCCGATTAAATTAATTATTAATTATCCAGTTAAAAGCAAATAGACAGGTAAAAGAAAACGGAAATCGAAATATGGCTAGGGTAAGAGTATCCTCCACTACAAGATCCTTAAATGAAATACTGGACTGCGATTTAGCAATATAGTTAGAAATTCTTGTATTACTTATTATTTTTTATTTTGATTTCCTATTTATTTACTATATTGATTGCAATAAAATCTTTATTTCATAAGTTTTTTTTGAGTGGTTAGCAACTTCTATTTTTTTGTCCCGTGCTTCTTATTCGTTGCGGGTCGGAAAATAGAAAAGTTGGGTGAATCAAAAACCCCAAGGAGGTTCATGGCCAAGGGTAAAGAGGTCCGAGTAAGGGTTATTTTGGAATGTACTAGTTGTGTTCGAAACGGTGTTAATAAGGAATCAAGGGGTATTTCCAGATATATTACTCAAAAGAATCGACACAATACACCCAGTCGATTGGAATTGAGAAAATTCTGTCCCTATTGTTACAAGCATACACTTCATGGGGAGATAAAAAAATAGATAGAGTCAAGCCGCGTGCTTTTGTGTCACCCTTCCAAGGGACATGAAAAACTAATCTAGATATATATCTAGATTATTTCATATATTTTACTAAAAACAAATAAATAAATCTAGACAAACCAAATCCTATAATTGATTCTATAAATCATTTTTTGATTTCATCGAAATGGTATTTTAGGGATAAGGAATAAACAAATTATGGATAAAACCAAGCGACTCTTTCTTAAATCCAAGCGATCTTTTCGTAGGCGTTTGCCCCCGATCCAATCGGGGGATCGAATTGATTATAGAAACATGACTTTAATTAGTCGATTTCTTAGTGAACAAGGAAAAATATTATCTAGACGGGTGAATAGATTGACCTTAAAAGAACAACGATTAATTACTATTGCTATAAAACAAGCTCGTATTTTATCTTCGTTACCTTTTCTTAATAATGAGAAACAATTTGAAAGAAGTGGGTTGACCGCTAGACCTCCCGGTCTTAGAACCAGAAAAAAATAGGCTTACTCTTCAATTAAATAAAAATTCCAATCCGAACTCAAACACAGATGGATGTTTTGTTCAAAAAATCTGTGAAGCAGCCGTGCCGTAAGAAAAAAAAAAAGAATTGGGAAAGAAGAATAAAATCAATCTTTTTTTTTATTGAGCGTGTTCGCTCATTTTGACGACTTTATCATATTATTTCTACTCTACCTTCCTCTTACTGGAGTTCATTCTCCAGAGAACTCCGTTTAAAAATTATAATGGATTCCTTCCAATTTCCTTATTTTATAATCTCATTGGAAATCATATAAAGACAAGTCCTATTTGATATAGCTATTTGTGCAAGTATCTTACGATTAAGAACCAACTGCGCCTTATACAGATTGTATATTAATCTACTATAACTATAGGATACCTGATTTCCGCGAATTACTGCATTTATTCGGGTGATCCACAAACGACGAAAATCTCTTTTTTTCCTATCTCTATCGCGATGAGCCGAAACCAAAGCTCTTATTTTCTGTTGAGTAATTGTTCGGCTAAGTCGTGAATGAGCCCCGCGAAAGCTTGATACAAATAAACGCATTTTTGTTCTACGTCTCCGAGCTATATATCCTCGTCTAATTCTGGTCATTGAATAAATGAAACTTTGATGAATAACTAATTGATTTCCTTTCTTTCAGTTATTCTTTTCCCCTTTCCTAGTCTATTAATAACAAAACGGACTCTTCCAATTTATAAAATCAAAATTCCAATGGCTTTTGCTACTCTAACCTTCCCGACCACGCTTTTACCTTTTGTCGAGGCATTGGAAAGAAAATAGTAAAAAAAAAAACGAAAGTAGTAAATAGATAAAGAAATTGTGGGTTCCGTCGTCTCTATGATTACTTCTTAAACGGTGAGGCCCTCTCTATACACCGGAGCCACTTCCTTCATTTAATCAATTCTATTGGTAACTTGTACAGTTACCACTCTTCGGCTCTACCCATGAATTTTATAGTAATAGGTCTTTCATAACGAGATAGACCTTATACAGTAACGGTATTTAATTATGAAGATTGGTGGGGTAGCTGACCTTGTTAGTCCGTTCTTGCAAGAGTAGAAAGATAATCTTTCTGCTTTTTTATAGTATTTCCCCCGCTTAATGGATAACTATTTGTTACCAATGGGGAATTCTTTCTCACCTTAAATTAATTGCAAATTGAGGTGGTGGAATTTGCGCCAGTGGAAACCATAAATTTCATACACAATAGAAAGATATGATAGATCGATCTTTTTTTAGATAGTGAATGGAGTTCTTCTTCTTCTATTCTATCCGATTCACAGGTACTGATCATTGATACTTAAAAAAGGGTTTCTTTCTTTTGGTTTGTCTCAGCCCATGATTGAAACGAGTCGCACATACACCCTTGTACATGTTCCTCGGCGCTGAGGACATCCCCGCAGAGCGGGGGATTTGGTAACATTTCTGATTGGCTGTCTTGGGTTTCTAATAAGTTGTTTAATAGTTGGCATGCTGAATTATCCATTATGGGCTGGTTTAGATCGATCCTAACCGGATGATTATGAATTTCTTCTGTTTAATAGAATATTAAACCCTTAAGAAGTGACTGCTATGTTTTATCCAACCGCTACAAGATCAACAAGGCCATGAGCTTGGGCTTCTGTTGCTGACATAAAAGTATCCCTTTCCATGTCTTCGGATACAACCCATAAGGGCTTGCCCGATCTTTGTACATAAACCATTGTAAGGATTTCGCGCAGTCTCAGTAGTTCTTCCGTATCCAGGATAAATTCTCCCGTTTGTGCCCCATAAAAAGCGCCAATAGGTTGATGGATCATGACCCTGATGATATATTATAACATAATAAAAGGTTCCTCTATCTCGCACGATTCGGCGAGGGGAAGAGATAAAGAAAAAGATTGAATTGAACAACCGTACGGGCACTTTTTCGCATTGCATACGGCTCGCCAATGGAATTTGCTTTTTACCCTTCATCAAACAAGGATAAAAAGGGGGTTCTATTATACCCAGATGGGTAAATGACCCAATTACCACCCTTCTTTTTTTTTTGAGGAGTTCAAAAATACTATGATGGCTCCGTTGCTTTATATATTTATTTCTTTTGTGATTCAGCAATCCCAAAGTTTCTTTTTTTTTTTTCAAATCAAAATAAAAAAAGAAATAAATCAAAAATAATCTTCTTTTTTTTATTTTCGTACTCTTTCATACCATAAATCTTGTGAATTGTTAATTGTTAAGAACCTTCCGGTGTGAAAAAGGTGTGTGGCGCTGCAATAGGCCTCCGATAGGTAAGATAAACTCGGAATACCCCTTCTTTATCTCATACTACTGCTTCGATACATAATCAAATATTTTGAAAAAAAAAAACACTAACAATTTTCATATCGAATTCGAAGTGCCATGCTATTATTACTTAATATTAAGAATTCATATGGCGAAGGCATAGTCTTCTTTTTTCTCTCAAATAAAAAACTCATTGGCGCCAAGCGTGAGGGAATGCTAGACGTTTGGTACTTGCTCCGGCGGCCAGGAGAAAAGACCCCATGGAGGCGGCCAATCCCATGCATATTGTCTGTACATCGGGTCGCACAAATTGCATAGTATCATAAATTGCTATCCCGGGTATTACCCATCCGCCAGGAGAGTTGATAAATAAATACAAATCCTTGGTCTCGTTCTCTATACTGAGATATACCATAATACCAATAAGTTGATTCGAGATATCGCTCTCAACCATTTGACCTAAAAAAAGTAATCTTTCTCGATAAAGTCGGTTGATTAGGATAAAACAGTATCCCTTCGGAGCCGTACAGGCATCTTTTGATGCATACGGTTCAACAAAACTTGCGAAAAACGAATCAATGTGTAGCTCCTAGCCCCTTTCCTTTCTTTTTTCCTCGCTTCTATCGAGGGGCTTTTCTTCCGGTTTTCAAGAACGCTGAGTTTAGCCGGTTTCCTAGACCTATAATATTCTAATATAAAAAAGAAATTCACTAAACTTATCGAACTAACTTTTCATTGATGTATTTTTTCATCGAGATCCGATCCAAAAATCACGATGCCATTTTCTTGTTCCTGAATTGAATGGGCTTCTTCCATTTTTTTAGGTTTAGGCTCTACTCCGAGTAAGGATTCGCCCGATTTTGATTTGCACATATAGGACAAATGCCCCCAATACCACGTCTCTTTTTTGCTATGACTTACCCCTTTTTTAATTCATTTCTTTCATGTCTTCCGCCAAATATTTGACATATTCATCATATTTAGCATTCCGTTGATTAACGTTTGAGATCGCTTTTCGAATAAAGGAATCGTTTATGATATAAGTAATAATCATAGATATATTACCAATTGGGTTTTTCTAAACGGAGCCTGGATACCTCATTTTATTGGTCCAGCCAAGACGACCATAAAATTGATTTCTTGCTAATATTAATCTGGATGCTTCCTCACGAAATAGATCTAATTGCACTTCATTGCATTTCACGCTACAAATTTTTGATAATTCAATCAATTTTATGGGCGAAACAGAGGATATCTCGATCGGGGGAGAGAACGGGGAAATCCCATATGACCCAATAGATCTGACAAGTCGCACTATATGTCAACCCAAGATGGATGCTTGTCCCCGGGACTTCGATAAGGTACTTTTGGAACACCAATAGGCATAAAATGAAAGAAAAAAGAATTAAGTACTCTAGTTCACTTTGATGTGGAAGCGTAATAATGGGCTTCTTGTCTTAATACTAGTGGCCGTTATCTTAGTTTATACATAGATTGACGAAGTTCATAAAATAAAGGAAAATTCTTACGAATAAGTCTTTTGAATGATGACCAAATATGGATACATTCGCTCATAGAAAAGGGAATCAACCCCCATTGCGTATTGGTACTTATCGAGTATAGAATAGATCTGCTTCTCTTTTTTCCTACGAACCGAACTCTTCCATTATTACTAAAAGAATAGAACAAATATTAATATTAATCCCTTTTTCGAGATAATCCCCTGAAAAAAGGGGTACATAGCATAGTTTTTTTCAATGCAATAAAGTTACATAGTGTCTATTTTTTATTAATAAAGGGGTAGTCCCATGGGTTTGCCTTGGTATCGTGTTCATACCGTCGTATTGAATGATCCCGGTCGTTTGATTGCTGTCCATATAATGCATACAGCCCTGGTTGCGGGTTGGGCCGGTTCAATGGCTCTATATGAATTAGCTGTTTTTGATCCCTCCGATCCAGTTCTTGATCCAATGTGGAGACAAGGCATGTTCGTTATACCCTTCATGACTCGTTTAGGAATAACCGATTCATGGGGTGGTTGGAGTATTACAGGGGGGACAGTAACGAATCCGGGTATTTGGAGTTACGAAGGTGTAGCGGGGGCACATATTGTGTTTTCCGGATTGTGCTTCTTGGCAGCTATCTGGCATTGGGTGTATTGGGATCTAGCAATATTTGTTGATGACCGTACAGGAAAACGTTCTTTGGATTTGCCTAAAATCTTTGGAATTCATTTATTTCTCTCAGGAGTGGCTTGCTTTGGTTTTGGGACATTTCATGTAACAGGATTGTATGGTCCTGGAATATGGGTGTCTGATCCGTATGGACTAACTGGAAAGGTACAATCTATAAATCCAGCATGGGGTGTGGAAGGTTTTGATCCTTTTGTTCCAGGAGGAATAGCCTCTCATCATATTGCGGCAGGGACATTGGGCATATTAGCAGGCTTATTCCATCTCAGCGTCCGCCCGCCACAACGCTTATACAAAGGATTACGTATGGGCAATATTGAAACCGTTCTTTCCAGCAGCATCGCTGCTGTCTTTTTTGCAGCGTTTGTTGTTGCTGGAACTATGTGGTATGGGTCAGCAACTACCCCCATCGAATTATTTGGTCCCACCCGTTATCAATGGGATCAGGGATACTTTCAGCAAGAAATATATCGAAGAGTCAGTGCTGGACTAGCCGAAAATCAAAGTTTATCAGAAGCTTGGTCTAAAATTCCTGAAAAATTAGCTTTTTATGATTACATCGGAAATAATCCTGCGAAAGGGGGATTATTCAGAGCGGGTTCAATGGATAACGGGGATGGAATAGCTGTCGGGTGGTTAGGACACCCTATATTTAGAGATAAAGAAGGGCGTGAACTTTTTGTACGTCGTATGCCTACTTTTTTTGAAACATTTCCAGTTGTTTTGGTAGACGGAGATGGAATTGTTAGAGCCGACGTTCCTTTTCGAAGGGCAGAATCGAAGTATAGTGTCGAACAAGTAGGTGTAACCGTTGAGTTCTATGGTGGCGAGCTGAATGGCGTGAGTTATAGTGATCCTGCTACTGTGAAAAAATATGCTAGACGTGCTCAATTGGGTGAAATTTTTGAATTAGATCGTGCTACTTTGAAATCCGATGGTGTTTTTCGTAGCAGCCCAAGGGGCTGGTTTACGTTTGGACACGCTTCATTTGCTCTGCTTTTCTTCTTCGGACACATTTGGCATGGTGCTAGAACCTTGTTCAGAGATGTTTTTGCTGGTATTGACCCGGATTTGGACGCTCAAGTGGAATTTGGAGTATTCCAAAAACTTGGAGATCCAACTACAAGAAGACAAGTAGTCTGATGCAGCATTGCTCTACTATTTTAGTTTCTCGCTTCTGCTTCTATTTTCGATTTGTGCTTTTTATTTAAAATAAGGTATAAGGTACTGGAGAAATATGGATTTAAATCGCCGCCCTTTTTGATTCTTTTTTTCTTTAATCCGGGGGATGATCCCAAATAAACAGGTATGGAAGCTATAATTGGAAACCACGATCGAATTTATGGAAGCATTGGTTTATACATTCCTCTTAGTCTCGACTCTAGGGATCATTTTTTTCGCTATCTTTTTTCGAGAACCGCCTAAAGTTCCAACTAAAAAAACAAAATGATTTTTTTTTTATCTCAATTGAAGTAATGGGCCTCCCAATATCGGGAGGCCCGTTACTTCTACTTCAACTAGTCCCCGTGTTCCTCGAATGGATCTCTTAGTTGTTGAGAGGGTTGCCCAAAAGCAGTATATAAGGCGTACCCAGTAAAACTTACAAGTAACCCAGATATAGAGATGGCGACTAGGGTTGCTGTTTCCATTATTATAGAATTTCAAGACCACACTGGATCCATGATAAGATCGTTTATTTACAACGGAATGGTATACAAAGTCAACAGATCTCAATCAATACAAAATAGGATTTATGGCTACACAAACAGTTGAGGGTAGTTCTAGAGCTCGTCCAAAAAGAACTTCTGCAGGGGGCTTGTTGAAACCCTTGAATTCGGAATATGGTAAAGTAGCTCCTGGATGGGGAACTACTCCTTTGATGGGAGTCGCAATGGCTTTATTTGCGGTATTCCTATCTATTATTTTGGAGATTTATAATTCGTCCGTTTTACTGGACGGAATTTCACTGAATTAGAATGAAATTTACAAGAATCACAAAATACTACCTTTTAAATAAGCATTTAGGTATCGGATTTTGATTTTAGTTGATTGGTAGTTCGACCGCGAATTTTTTATTTCTGTATTTCCGGAATATGAGTGTGCGACTTGTTCGAATTGATCCTATTGATAGTACAGAGCATAGATCTGTCGTCTTGATCGAGATGGCTTTACTCCGTCGGATATTCATTCGAGTATCTGGAGCACGGAATATATGAAATAGATCACGAAGTATTCGAACTATGATTCATACTTAATATTCAGACCCCTTGGCCGGATTCAAAAAATTTTTCCAAAGACAAAATTTGCAATTGCAAGATTTTTCTTCTTTCAAATTCCCCATTTCTGCTTTTATTTTACTCAAAGCACAAACTTGAATAAATGATGATCCAAGGATTCTTACTCATGGAATCTTTGGACTTAGTTTGAAGGTTTTATTGAATCATCGTGGTTCTAGTATGAATCTGAGGTTTCAATTGATTCATAGGGTCTTAACAAGAAAATTCCTATCAATAATAAAGAAAACAAAAGTCAAGCTGCATTACATACAACTCAAAATAACAAATCAAAGAAAATGAAATAGGTAAATAGAAGATTCAAGAGGCCTGTAACGATCAACATAAAGATAAGCGCGTCGACTTGATTTTTTGGCATTCTAATTATAACCACAAAGAAAAGCTTTCTTATTTTGATTCTTTCGTATTTTTAGATAAGATTGAATCAAAAAATTAAGAAGTTTCCAATTTTATATTCCATACCAGTATTGGGGTGGTTTTGTTTGAGCCGTACGAGATAAAATTCTCATATACGGTTCTCAGAGGGGAGTTCTCTTGGTTTACCTATCTCAATAAAGTCTACGATTGGTTCGAAGAACGTCTCGAGATTCAGGCGATTGCAGATGATATAACTAGTAAATACGTTCCTCCTCATGTCAACATATTTTATTGTCTGGGAGGAATTACGCTCACTTGTTTTTTAGTACAAGTAGCTACAGGGTTTGCTATGACTTTTTACTACCGCCCGACCGTTACTGAGGCTTTTGCCTCTGTTCAATACATAATGACGGAAGTTAACTTCGGGTGGTTAATTCGATCGGTTCATCGATGGTCGGCAAGTATGATGGTCCTAATGACAATCCTGCACGTATTTCGCGTGTATCTCACCGGGGGTTTTAAAAAACCCCGCGAATTGACTTGGGTTACAGGTGTGGTTCTGGCTGTATTGACCGCATCTTTTGGTGTAACAGGTTATTCTTTACCTTGGGACCAAATTGGATATTGGGCAGTAAAAATTGTAACAGGCGTGCCCGAAGCAATTCCGGTAATAGGATCGCCTTTGGTAGAGTTATTACGCGGAAGTGCTAGTGTGGGACAGTCCACTTTGACTCGTTTTTATAGTTTACACACTTTTGTATTACCTCTTCTTACTGCCGTATTTATG